CCATAAAATATTCATTTTGAACCATCTCTATATTAACACAGAGGTTGAAAGAGTACCACGCTGCGTCTAGACTTCAAACAGTTTGCTTTAACCATATTAATGTAATGGCCACATATTATTGGTTGATAGAGAATCAAAGTAAATTTACCAACGAATCACGAAATGCTATGGTTCTTATCCATAATCTCTTAATTCATTCCGAAGTCATTCGTGAGATCGTGCACCTTTCTTTTCTAGTTATAACGAAAAAGGTACAGCTGGTTGGATCCAGCATATTCTTGAAATAAACAACCCGCACACACTCCCTTTCCAAAAAAGATCAATACACCAAGCACTACACTTAGATTTATTAGATTTGTTGATAAAATATCGGTATTAAACCCGAAACTCCCGGCGGATGGCCAATGGCCCAAAGAAACGAAAGAATCGGTTACATTTTTCATATGATCTCCTATAGACTAAATAGATAGACTAAAAAATTGAATAGAGTTCTTTTTGTATCACTTCGCCCCTCTTTTTTATTTATTTCCTATTTTTAAAAGTATTCGATTTATGTGAACTATCCCCCCTTGTGTCAATCCTTAGTTTCCCTTGGACTCCGAAGGGGAAGGATGAAAGGGAATGGGTATACTAATCCCTCATCCACAAATCAAACCTTCCCGCAGGTTATTTTGTCAACGAATAAGTAATTGTAGGGGTGAAATCTTAATAGAATTCGAAAAAGGAAACAATAAGTCCAAGGCAATAAAATAGGGATTTTTCATATTAAACAAAAGGATTCGCAAACAAAAGCGCTAATGCAACAACCAGTCCATAAATTGTTAAAGCTTCCATAAAAGCTAGACTAAGTAATAGAGTACCTCGTATTTTTCCCTCTGCCTCGGGCTGTCTCGCGATACCCTCTACAGCTTGACCCGCAGCAGTCCCTTGACCAACTCCGGGTCCAATAGAAGCAAGCCCTACGGCCAACCCAGCAGCAATAACGGAAGCGGCAGAAATCAGTGGATTCATGATAAGTTCCCTCGTACCAAAAAAAGAAATGGTTAATGATACAATCAACCAACGAATTATGACTTAATAATTCCGTCGCTAGGATTCGAAGTAACTAAGAACTTCGAGTTGAAGTACGAAGTAATAGTATTAGTGAATCGTCCGAACTACTTTTGGGTTTCTGTTTCTATCCACAGAGTCTTTGTGAATCCATACGACTTTCGATCTTCCATTTCTTGGTTCCGAACTCTTATTTTCGTCCACCCTTTTCTTAATTTCATCTGTTTATTTATTCAATTCACAGTCACAAGGAGACGGGAGGGGAAAGGCTTCTATTGGTATTAGAACCCCTGCCAAAATTCATAGGAGTAGGGCGGCAAATAAAATATATCTTTAGTTCATATAGAATCAGTCAATATCTAATATCACATATACATGTCTTTCTTCCATAACGTAAACCAAGCATTCGTCTTAGATTCAATCGGATTCGAGAATCAATTATCGAAATATCTACAAGAGTTTACTTATTTATTTTATAGTTTATTTATAGCCATTCAATTACATATACCTACAAACCAACCCATTTTTTATGAATTACATTTTTGTGTAAATTCTTTTTTTTTTTTTTTTCTCTTCTTTTTTCTTTATCATTATTCCAATGTATCCAATCTAAATGGACAAATTGGTTAGTCCAAATCATTGCATAGAAATATTATTATTTGATTGATCTAAGTTCATACAATTTGTTATTTATTATATTTACAATTTGTTATTTATTATATTACTATTTTCGTTTGGTCAATCGTTGAATAAAACAACTGAAATGGAAATCCTTCGCCCTTTTTTTATTTATTTCATTTTTTATTTTTTTATTTTATTTAATATTATTAAATTATTAATATTTTTAATATTTAATTTATAATTTTTTAATATTTAATTTATAAATTTATAATTAAATTATTAATATTAAATCATTTATTTAACATTTATTTAATAACTTAATATTAAATCACACGTCCTAAAGATATACTACAGGCATTCATATTGAATATTCAAATTCTTTTATTATTTGAATATTGAACTTGAACTATTGAATAATGAGATAGAAATCGAATATTCGTTGAGGAGAGGTATGTGGACGAAAGGGAACTTTAGGAAAAAGATCTTTTCGATCTCTTTCCCTTTTACACCTATCTAATAGCGTAATTTTTTTGCTATTACGCTATTACTCTATATCGTATATGGGCCTAGTTGTATATTCCCTAAGTCAATTTTATTGAACCAAAGGCCTGTTAGTTTGAAAAAACTATTTCAATGATGGCCCTCCATGGATTCACCGATATAAGCTGCGGCTAAAGTTGCAAAAATAAGAGCTTGAATACCACTTGTAAATAATCCAAGGAACATAACAGGTATAGGAACCACTGAAGGTACTAAAGAAACAAGAACAACAACGACTAATTCATCAGCTAAGATATTCCCGAAAAGTCGAAAACTTAGCGATAAGGGT